TATTTATTAGCTGTGTCTACTCTTTAGGCAGAATGCCGTCACCCATTTTTAGTAGGAAACTGCACGAAACCTCAAAAACGACAGAAAGGGGGCGAAGTGAGAAAGAAAGAGATGTAGAAATAGAAACAACTTTCGAAACGAAGGGGACTAAACAGGAACAAGAGGGATTCACCGAAGAATATTCTTCTCCTTCCCTTTTTTCGGAAGAAAGGGAGGATCCGGACAAAATCGATGAAACGGAAAGGATCCGAGTGAATGGAAAGGACAAAACAAAGGATGAATTCCACTTTCACTTAAAAGAAGAAGATAAAGACCCCTTCTGGTTTGAAAAACCCCCTGTAAGTCTTCTTTTCGACTATAAACGATGGAATCGTCCATTGCGATATATAAAAAATTATCGATTCGAACATACTGTAAGAAATGAAATGTCACAATATTTTTTTTATACATGTCAAAGTGATGGAAAACGAAGAATTTCTTTTACATATCCATACAGTTTATCGGCTTTTTTTGAAATGCTACGACAAAAAATGTATTTTTATTTTTTTACAACAAAAAAATGCGTCTGTGATGAACTGGATAAATTCTTCTATGATGAACTGCATAATTATTATTGTTGGATTTATACCAACGAAAAAAAATGGAGGAACCTAGGGAACGAGTTTAGAGATAGAATGGAAGCCCTAGACAGAGGATCTCCTTATCTGGATGTACTCGAAAAAAAGACTCGATTATGCAATAATAAAACTAAAGAAGAATACTTGCCTAAAATATATGATCCTCTCTTAAACGGATCCTATCGGGGAATAATTAAAAAATTTTATTTACCTTCAATCCTAAATGAAACTGCAGTCAAAAATTCGATAGAGACAAATTTTCTAAATAAACTCAATAAAGTTCATAGTATCCTTCTTTTTACGGGTAAGGAACTTAATGTTCATAATTTTGAAGAATTGTACCAGAAATTGGAAGGGAAAATAGCTACATTGGAAGAGAATTTGGTCCAGAAATTGGACCAGAAATTGGAAGAGAAATTGGGACAGAAAATATATACATTGGATAAAAAATCATTAGCAAGAGAATTGAGTCTTTTAATCGATGAATTTGCTGAAGAATCAACATCAAATTTGAAAGGAATTTCTTTATTTCCGGAACAAATACGAATTGATTCAGAAGATCCAGAAAAAGTTTTGAAATTTTTAATCGAAAGAGTCATAATTGATCCCATCATTCAAACAATATGCGATACAGCCATAATTCCTCCCATGGAAAAAACAACTCGAAAAAAATCGATTGGAATAAATAAAAAAGTCCCCCGATGGTCATACAAATTATTCAGCGAGGTAGAACAACTCGGAAAAACAGCAACAACGGAAGAGGGGGAAGAATGGATAATAGATCATCAAATTCGCTCGAGGAAAGCGAAACGTATAGTTCTTTTTACGCGGGGTCCAGAGAATGCCGACCCTAGTATCAAAACGAAGCCTGATGAAGAAGTGTATATGATAGATTATCCCTATGAAGCGGATTTTCGTCGAGACATAATCACAGGCTCTATGCGTGTTCAAAGACGTAAAACCCTTACGGGGAAAATGTTTCCCTTATATCCGTATTCCCCACTTTTTTTCGACAGAGTAGGATTTTCTTGGGATGTTCTTTTCGAACCATTCATATTATCAGTAATTGAGATTTCCGACCTAATACAAGACATTTTTAGAAAGGGTATAAAAGGAAGCGTAGCAAAAAGAATAAAGAGGTTGAAAAAACAAAAAAAAATATACATGGAGGAAAACAAAAGCTACGAAGAAATTAAAAAAGAAGTCAATGAAATGGAAAAGGGGCGGGACGGGCAGACGGAAATGGAACGAATAGAAAGGACACGAGAAAGAATATCAGACCTCTATGATATCCTTATTTATGCTCATGGAATAAGAGCTTTTATTTTACTAATTCAGTCGAGGCTTAGACAATCTATTGTATTACCTTCATTGATACTAGCTAAAAAGATTGTCCGTTTCTTATTACGCCAAGAGTCCGAGTGGGAGCAGGATATAAGGGAGATGAATAAAGAGGTGTATGTTATATGCACCTATAATGGTATGCCATTACTAGAACCAGGAAGAAACAGAATTTTTCCTAAAAACTGGGCCACAGAGGGTATACAAATAATGATACGATTTCCTTTCCGTCTGAAACCTTGGCACCGATCTAAGATACGACCTTCTCGTAGGGATCCAAATCCAAAGCAGGAAAGTCCTGCTGCTTTTTTAACGATTTGGGGACTGGAAACTGACCGTCCTTTTGGTTCTCCTCTCGTAGGACTTGGTATTTTGTTTTGTTATTATTTTGGACCCCCTTTGAAAAAACTCCAAAAAACAATTCTAAAATGGAGTTTTCGAGTTCTAAAAAGTTTCAAAGAAAGAACCCAATTTTTGTTTCTAAAGGTCCAAAAAGAACCAAAAAAATGGAGAGAGGATTCGAGTGAAATAAAAAAAGATTCTATAATCAATAATCAGATTATTCATGAATCAGCCATTCAAACCCGATCTATGGATTGGACAAATTATTCACTGACAGAAATAAAAATGAAAGATCTGACTGATAGAACAAGCACAATCAGAAATCAAATAGAAAGAATTACAAAAGACAAGAAAAATGGATTTCGAACCCTAACGATAAATATTAGTCCTAACAAAACACGTTATGGTGCTCAAAAATTAGCACCACTAAAAAAGACTTTTCAGATATTAAAAAGAAGAAATGATCGATTAATCCGTAAATCACATTATTTTATAAAATGGATCGTGGAAAGGATATACACGGATATCCTTCTAGAGAGCTTTCCATATATCATTAATCGTCTTACTAATAGTCTTTATAGGCCCATGATCATTATAAAACTTTTTCGTAAATTCAAAAAAAAATCGATTTTTGATACAAAAGATAAAAAGATAATTGAGCGTATTTCAACTATACAAAAAAAACTTTCACCTTCTCGTATTCGTCATAAGATTCAGACGAAGTCGGCGGTTTCTTTTAAATTATCCCTAGTGTCACAGGCCTATGTATTTTACAAATTATCACAAACCCAGGTTATTAACTTGTATAAGTTAAGATCTGTCCTTCAATATGACGGAGCATCTTTATTTCTTAAGAATGAAATAAAAGATTCTTTTCGAAGACAAGGAATAATTTCTTCCGAATTAAAGCATAAGAAACTTCAGAATTCTGGAATGAATCAATGGAAAAATTGGTTAAAGAGTCATTATCCGTACGATTTATCTGAGCTAAAATGGTCTAAATTAGTACCGCAAAAATGGCGAAATAGAGTCAATCAACATTGTAGGGTTGAAAATCCAAATTTAATCAAACGGGATTCATCTGAAAGAGAGGAAAAGGTTTCGTTATTGCTAAATAAAAACGATCATTTTCAAAAAATGTATAGATATGATCTTTTAGCATATCAATCGATTTATTATGAAGATAAGAAGGACTCATATAATTACAACATACATAAACCGAAATTTGTTGATATGGGGGGGAGTATCCCTATTACTAATTTTATAAGAAAAGATTATTTTATGTATATAAAAAATCCAGATAGAAAATATTTTGATACGAAAGGTCTTTTTTATCTCAAAATTAATAAAGATAAAGAAATCAACCCATCCAATCAAAAAAAGAAAAGAAACCCTTTTGATTGGATGGGAATGAATGAAGAAAGACTAAATCGTCCTGTATCGAAGCCGATACCTTGGTTATTCCCACAATTTGAGTTATTTTTTAATGTATATAAAATGAAACCCGGGTTTATACCAATTCATTCACTTATTTTTAATTTTAATGAAGATGTTAGTCAAAATCAAAATATCACTAAAAATAAAAAAGGGGATCTTATACTATCAAATGAAAAAGAAAAAAAATCTTTTGAATTAGAGAATCAAGAAGAAAAAAAAACCATAGGTCAAAGAGATCTCGCATCAGATGCCCAAAACCGAGGGAACCCCGAATCTGTTCTCTCAAACCGACAAAAATTTATGGAAGAACTTTATACGAAATCAGATATGAAAATGGGTAAAACGAAAAATCAACCCAAAAGCATTTGGACTTGGGAAATAGACTTAGATGCGTTCATGAAAGGATCTTTTGCTTTGCAATTGAAATGGCTGCTGAGTCCTTTGACTATGGAATTATTCGATTATGCGCTGTCCGTACTTGAATGGGAAAAGGAAAGCAGAATGACAACAAAGTTTGGTTTCGGCTTTATTAAGAAGGAGGAGTTAACTCTGGATCCAATGCTAATCCGGGATTTGAATCTTTCAAAAATCCTAAAAGAGGGAATATTTATTATCGAACCAGTTCGTATACCTGTAAAACATAATGTAGAATTTATTATGTATCAAACCATAAGGATTTCTTTGGTTCATGAGATTAAACAAAAAAAGAATCAAAAAAGATACAGAGAAAATATGGATAAGAATCATTTTGAGGAATCGATTGCAAGACATCAAATGATGACGAAAAATAGAAACAAAAATCATTATGATTTGCTTGTTCCTGAAAATATTTTATCGTCTAGACGGCGTAGAGAATTGAGAATTCTAATTTGTTTCAACTCAAGGAATAGTAATTGTGTGGATAAAAATGCAGTATTTTGCAATGGGAACAAGGTAAAAACCTGTGGTCAATTTTTGGATGAAAGCAAAGATCTTGATAGAGATAAAATGAAATTAATTAAATTAAAATTCTTTCTTTGGCCCAATTATCGATTAGAAGATTTAGCTTGTATGAATCGCTATTGGTTTGATACTAATAATGGTAGTCGTTTCAGTATATTAAGGATACATATGTATCCACGATTGAAAATTGATTGATGATACAATTGTCTTATATATCCCCTACCATATATATCTATCGGGTGGATAAAAAGCTGCGCACATGCCTTGTCTTACATCCTTTTTTGATACATTGAATACTAATTCAATGACGTATCAATTAGA